AAGTGCTAAGGCTACAACTAATCCATAAATTGTTAAAGCTTCCATAAAAGCCAGACTAAGCAATAAAGTACCTCGTATTTTTCCCTCTGCCTCGGGTTGTCTTGCGATACCTTCTACAGCTTGCCCCGCGGCAGTACCTTGACCAACCCCAGGTCCAATAGAAGCAAGCCCAACAGCCAACCCAGCAGCAATAACGGAAGCGGCAGAAATCAATGGATTCATGATAAGTTCCTCGCACCAAAAAAAAAATGGTTAATGATACAATCAACCAATAAATTTCGAACTATTCATTCTTTTTCTTGATTTAATCTCTTTATTCAATTATTCAATATTGAATTCCCAGTTCCAAACGAAAAGGAGGGATTTTTAGTGAAATCCCTATCGAAATCTCCAGGGCAGATTAGATATATCTTTTAGACGACCTATCTTTTAACGAATATCTAACTATATAAATAGTTAATATTGCATATACACGTCTTTCTTCCATAACGTAAACCAACTATTCGTATCTTAAATTCAATCGGATTCTAAAAAAATTTTTTAGATGCTGAAATATTCACAAAAAGAAAATTGAGTTATAGCCATTATTCCATTATTTATATATATATTCCATAAACTTAGTTTGATTTCACTCTTGTAAATAATAATAATCCATTTTTTTTTTTATTCTCTTCCTTATCATTATCCCACTTGGATACAATCAATCTAAATGGACAAATTCATTAGTCTGAATCATTGCATAGAAATATAAGTCTTTGTTTTCTTGTAAGTTATTTTATTATTTTTTTTTTTTAATTTCTTAATATTTTATTATTAGTCAATCTATTGAATTGAATAAAACCGAGTGAAATAGAAATAGCTCTATCTCTATATAAAAAACCCCTTTTTTTAATCACATGTTGGAAACAACTCTTATTCAGATTATGACTCCTAAAATTGGATTGGAATTGAATGAACAAAATAATCAAGCCAAAAAAAAAATTGATTGGACGAAGGTATAAATGATTCAAACGAATTCTAGGAAAAAGATCGTTTAGGACAAAACTCTTTTAGATTTCTTTCCTTTTTGTTTTTACTATTCCTTTAGATCGTTATAAACTTTTTTTCTATTTATGTGTATATTTATGTTCACTAAGTATAAGTAGATTATCTTGAACAAGAATAGATTGACTTAGACTATAAGATAAAAAAGTCTATTTCAAAACAAAATTCGTTAATGATGCCCCTCAATGGATTCGCCTATATAAGCCGCAGCTAAAGTTGCAAAAATAAGAGCTTGAATACCACTTGTAAATAACCCAAGGAACATGACAGGTATAGGAACCACTGAAGGTACTAAAGAAACAAGAACAACAACTACTAATTCATCCGCTAATATATTTCCGAAAAGTCGAAAGCTAAGTGATAAGGGTTTTGTGAAATCTTCTAAAATGTTAATGGGTAAAAGAATTGGAGTTGGTTGAATGTATTTACTGAAATAACCTAATCCTTTTTTGCTAAGGCCCGCATAAAAATAGGCTATTGACGTAAGTAAAGCTAAAGCAACGGTAGTATTTATATCATTCGTAGGTGCAGCTAACTCCCCATGAGGTAACTCTATAATCTTCCAAGGTAAAAGTGCACCCGCCCAATTAGAAACAAAAATAAATAGAAACATCGTTCCAATAAAGGGGACCCATGGGCCGTATTCCTCTCCGATCTGAGTTTGGCTCACATCTCGAATGAATTCAAGGACATATTCGAAGAAATTCTGACCGCCAGTTGGAATGGTTTGGGGGTTCCGAACAGTTACAATGGCTGAACCTAATAAGATAGCAATTACAACCCAAGAAGTAATAAGTACTTGGGCGTGTACTTGGAAACCTCCTATTTTCCAATAGAAATGCTGGCCTACTTCCACACTAGATATATCATATAACCCTTTTAGGATGTTGATGGAACATGATAGAACATTCATAGTACCCCCTGAAAGAAAACTTTAAAAGGAATTATTTTGATTCAACCATCGTTTTTTTTATTTGCCTACTAAAATTGTATATTTGAAATATCAACAAATCACATAATATAGCTAGTTATTTTTATCTCTTTTGCACGATTGACAAATAGTAACCGATTATATATCCATAAATATATGGAGTTCACAAAATAATTTCTTTATCTTATTATTAATCTATCTTATTATTAATCAGGAATTTCGTATATAGCTAGAACGACCCTCACAAATTGCAAATACTAATTTATTAAGAATTAATCGGATTGAAGCTATAGCGTCATCATTCGCTGGAATCGAAATATCTGCGAGATCCGGGTCACAGTTTGTATCAATTAAACAAATGGTTGGAATTCCCAAAGTGATACATTCCCGAAGAGCTGTATATTCTTTTTGCTGATCAACGAGTATTACAATATCGGGTAACCCTGTCATATATTTAATCCCACCCAGATATGTTTGCAGGTGAGCTAACTGTCTCTTCAATCGAGTCCCATCTCCTTTCGGAAGACGGTTGAGTCTACCGGTCTTTTGTTCCATTCTCAAGTCCCTGAACTTTTGAAGTCTAGTTTCTGTAGTAGACCAATTCGTTAAAATACCGCCGAGCCATTTTTTATTAACATAATGACACCGAGCCCTTATTGCAGCCCGGGCTACTGAATCCGCTGCTTTATTTTTGGTACCAACAATTAAGAATTGTTTTCTCTTGCTTGCTGCATCAAAAACTAAATCACAAGCTTCTGATAAAAAACGAGCAGTTCTAGTAAGATTTGTAATATGAATACCTTTACGTTTTGCAGAGATATAAGGGGCCATTCTTGGGTTCCATTTTCTAGTACCATGACCAAAATGAACTCCCGCTTTCATCATCTCTTCTAAATTAATGTTCCAATATCTTTTTATCATTTCTACCCACACTTCCTCTCTCTCTCTTTCTTTTTCAAACTCTTTCTTTTTCAAACAAAGAAAAAGAGAGAGGGGGTACCCTGAAATAAATAATTGTTCCGATGGAACCTTATCTTTTCCCGGAGATTGGATGTTGATATACGATCCAAGCAATTAATTTCATTCTATTCCTTATTTTCTTTATTACTATTAATAAATCACATGAAACAAATCACAGGACCACGATTAATTAAAATAAAATAAAAGGATGAATCCGCTCTTAGGAATCATTAAATCCTAGAAATGCTTATTCTGATGTATCATAGAAATTTCTTGAAATGCAAGAATCAAATAACTCTCTCTGGTGGAATAAAAAATCTCTATCTCTAAATTCCCCCTCGAATAAATTCTTCTTTTTGCTGTTCAAAGGCATCTTTTTATGTTTCCTTGAGCCTTGCACGAATCTTTTGAATCCGGTACCGACGGGTATCATACCGCCTAGAACAACGTTTTCTTTTAGGCCTTTCAACCAATCGATACGACCGCGGAGAGCAGCTTTTGCTAAAACGCGAGCAGTTTCTTGAAAACTCGCCTCGGATATGAAACTTTGAGTATTCAGAGATGCTCGCGTTATTCCCAATAATATGGGTCGGTAACAGATGGCTTCTTCTAAAGCGCGTCCCGTTCGTTCTGCTCGGAACAATCCAATTAGTTCTCCGGGTGAAAAAACATTAGACATTCCGTCTTCTGAAACCAATACTTTTGATGTTATTTGCCGTACAATAATTTCTATATGCCTATTATGGATCTGCACCCCTTGAGATCGATAAACTTTTTGGATCTTATTAACCAAAGAGATACGACTTTGCACGAAAGTTAACTCAGCACCAATTAAGAATCCCCAAGGAATTCCAAAAATTCTTGTTATACACTCATTCCAACCCTCAACTCTCTTTTCTAGGTTTATCGATATTGAATCAATTGAACGTACTTCTAACACTTGTTCCACTTTTGGAAGACCCTGCGTTATATCACCAGATCGCAATTTTTCATATATAAATGTAACTAATGTAGCTCCTTCGTAAAGGATTTCTCCATAATGGCCATGAACGGTTGCTCCTGGCGTGGCCAAATAAGGCTTAGCCGATCTTATTACTACAGAGTCAATGTGAACAATTATAACTTGACCCGATTTTAGATGTGGTCCGCTTTTGGCAATACATACATTTTCACAAATAAATTGTCCCAGTCTAATTATTGTGAAGAAAGATTCACAATCATTAGGATGATAATTATGATGGAGAAAATACCAATTCAAAGTGAATGCATTCAAAACACTCTTACTGCATGGATCGGGATTAACAATTCTCCCGGTTTCATCCATTAAATAATATTTAAGTACTTGAAAAGTCTCTTTTAAATTTAAATTGTCAAGTTTCAAATATTTAGTTATGGAGATCTGATTATGAGTTATTAAATTGAAATGGTTTAATAAATCAAAATTTGCAATTTGAAGGGCTGTTCCTAATGGGCCCAACGAATTTTGAATTGAAATTATAGGATCTCTTTTAATCGATTCTTTTATTACATTGTGATCTTTTACATGATTGAATGCATCCATTCGAAAACAATTAGATGATGACAAAATTAGCAAAAATTGACATTCCTTATTTCTATTCAATAACGTACTAATAGTTCCGTGATTTTGTTTAAGTGATTGTTGAATCCTTGCCTTGGAATAACTGGGATAAAAGGGATTAATATTGGTGGGATCTGATCCATTATTAGAGATCGGTCCGAAACCTGATGGATCATCCCTTTTTCTAGTTCTACTCCTGATATATGAAATTTTTGATTTCAATAGATTGATTCTTAGGAAATCACGAATCAGACCATTTGTGCTTACTTCAACAAAAGAAGCGCGGGCCTCCTCGATAGAAGAACTTTTTTTGTCTTGATCCCAATTCACGACTAAACAAGTACGAATTAATTGAATACTTGTGTCAGAAATTCCCCGAATTGGTTTACTATTTCCATAAAGAATATAATTGACAACTCGAAGTTTCAGATTATCCTTTTCCTGCAATAGATCCGCGGTGAAAAGTGTTCCTAAATTGATACCGTT